TTAAAAATAAGCTAAATAAAGCTTTTGGGTTCATACCCCAAATATAAAGGAAATACCTTTTTTTTAAATCAAATAAAGTGCCTGATAAAAGGATTATTCTGATAGGATAAATTATGTAATTTTTTACCTTTATTATATTTTTTAGAATTAAACTAAACCTGATAAAATCAAAAATTATTGTGCATCTTACACTAAAATATATTTTTTAAAAATAAATTTATAATTTATTATTGAATTTACTTTCTTTTTTATATTATATTTTTAATTAATTCTAATAAAATATTTTTTATTTTTATTCTTTTTTTTAGAACTTTAATTTCAATTTCTTCTAATTCCTGATTAGGATGTTGAATTGGATTAGAAATTAATTTACTTAGATTTATCCCCCTTATTTCTAAGTCTAATAATTTACTTAATTCAGAAGCTTCTTTAAAATATTTTTTAACTCAATCTATTGCTTCAATTAATTTTTTAATTTCTATCATTTTATTAATAATTTTTATAAAAAATTTTGAAATTAATTATATTTTTTCTATTTTAATTAATTCATCATTATTAATAAAAATAGGTTCTGTTCCTTTTCACTTCTGATTCCCAAATATTATAGAAGGTTTATCATGAATTAATTGCTTTATTCTAATAACCTGACAAAAAATTTCACCTATAATTATTTTATCTTATTATTTAAATAATAAATTTATTATACTTATAACTTTATTTAATGTTATTATTGGAGCTTTAGGAGGATTTAATCAATTATCTTTACGAAAATTATTAGCATTTTCTTCAATTAATAATCTAGGATGATTATTAATATCATTGATAATTAGAGAAAATTTATGATTAATTTATATAATTTTATATTCATTTATAATTTCTATTATATGTAATTTATTTTATATATTAAATATTTTTTATCTAAATCAAATATATAATTTTAATGTTAATTATATTATTAAAATTTTTATTATAATTAATTTATTATCATTAGGAGGTTTACCCCCATTTATTGGATTTTTCCCTAAATGAATTATTATTAATTTTTTATTAAATTTTAATTTATTTATTATTTCTTTTATTTTTATTATAATAAGTTTAATTATATTATTTTTATATATTCGTATTATCTATTCATCTTTTATATTTTTTAATTTTAAAATAAAATGATTTAAAATTTTTATTAAAAATAAATTAATTATTATCATTAATATTTTTAATTTTATTTCATTATTAGGAATAATTTTAAGTACTATATTTTTTTTTTAAAATGAAGGTTTTAAGTTAATATAAACTAATAATCTTCAAAATTATTTATAAAGAAATTTCTTTAAGCCTTAGTAGTATTTTACAACTTAAAATTTGCAATTTTATATCAATTTTTTGACTATAAGGCTTAATAAAAGAGAAATTTCCCGTAAATAAATTTACAATTTATCGCTTATACCTCAGCCATTTTATTTAGCGAAAATGACTTTTTTCTACAAATCATAAAGATATTGGAACTTTATACTTCATTTTTGGAATTTGAGCAGGAATATTAGGAACATCATTAAGAATCCTAATTCGTATAGAATTAGGAACTCCAGGATCATTAATTGGTGATGATCAAATTTATAATACCATTGTAACAGCTCATGCTTTTATTATAATTTTTTTTATGGTTATACCTATTATAATTGGAGGATTTGGAAATTGATTAGTGCCATTAATACTAGGAGCCCCAGATATAGCATTCCCACGAATAAATAATATAAGATTTTGATTATTACCCCCTTCTTTAATATTATTAATTTCTAGGAGAATCGTAGAAAATGGAGCAGGAACTGGATGAACAGTGTACCCCCCACTATCATCTAATATTGCCCATAGAGGTTCATCTGTAGATTTAGCTATTTTTTCTCTACATTTAGCAGGTATTTCATCAATTCTTGGAGCCATTAATTTTATTACAACCATTATTAATATGCGTATTAATAATTTATCTTTTGATCAAATATCATTATTTATTTGAGCTGTAGGAATTACAGCTTTATTATTATTATTATCATTACCTGTATTAGCTGGAGCTATTACTATGTTATTAACAGATCGAAATTTAAATACTTCTTTTTTTGATCCTGCTGGAGGAGGAGATCCAATCTTATATCAACATTTATTTTGATTTTTTGGCCATCCTGAAGTTTATATTTTAATTTTACCTGGATTTGGAATTATTTCTCATATTATTTCTCAAGAAAGAGGAAAAAAAGAAACTTTTGGAGCATTAGGTATAATTTATGCAATATTAGCTATTGGTTTATTAGGTTTCATTGTTTGAGCTCATCATATATTTACAGTTGGAATAGATATTGATACACGTGCTTATTTTACATCAGCTACTATAATTATTGCAGTACCTACTGGTATTAAAATTTTTAGTTGATTAGCCACTATTTATGGGACACAAATTAACTATAGACCCTCTATATTATGAAGTTTAGGATTTATTTTTTTATTTACAGTTGGAGGATTAACAGGAGTAATTTTAGCTAACTCTTCTATTGATATTACTTTACATGATACTTATTATGTAGTAGCCCATTTTCATTATGTCTTATCTATAGGAGCAGTATTTGCAATTTTTGGTGGATTTATTCATTGATATCCATTATTTACAGGATTAATTATAAACCCTTATCTATTAAAAATTCAATTTATTATTATATTTATTGGTGTTAATTTAACATTTTTTCCCCAACATTTTTTAGGGTTAGCAGGTATACCTCGACGTTATTCTGATTATCCTGATAGATTTTTATCTTGAAATATTGTATCTTCTATTGGATCTTACATATCATTAATTTCTATATTTTTTATAATATTAATTATTTGAGAATCAATAATTAATCAACGATTAATTTTATTTTCATTAAATATATCTTCATCTATTGAATGATTTCAAAATACTCCTCCAGCAGAACATTCCTATAATGAATTACCTATTTTAAGTAATTTCTAATATGGCAGATTATATGTAATGGATTTAAAACTCATTTATAAAGGATTATCCTTTTTTTAGAATATGGCAACATGATCTAATCTTAATTTTCAAAATAGTGTATCTCCTTTAATGGAACAAATTATCTTCTTTCATGATCATTCATTAATTATTTTAATTATAATTACTATTTTAGTATCATATATAATATTAAGAATATTCTTTAATAAATTTATTAATCGATTTTTATTAGAAGGTCAAATAATTGAATTAATTTGAACTATTTTACCAGCTATTACATTAATTTTTATTGCATTACCATCATTACGATTATTATATCTTTTAGATGAATTAAATAATCCTTTAATTACTATTAAATCTATTGGTCATCAATGATATTGAAGTTATGAATATTCAGATTTTAAAAATATTGAATTTGATTCATATATAATCCAAGATAATATAAATAATAATTTTCGTTTATTAGATGTTGATAATCGAATTATTATTCCTATAAATAATAATATTCGAATATTAGTTACAGCTACTGATGTAATTCATTCATGAACTGTTCCTTCTATTGGAGTTAAAGTTGATGCTAATCCAGGTCGATTAAATCAAACAAGATTTTTTATTAATCGACCTGGAATCTTTTTCGGACAATGTTCTGAAATTTGTGGGGCAAATCATAGTTTTATACCTATTATAATTGAAAGAATTTCTATTAAAAATTTCATTAATTGAATTAATAATTATTCATTAGATGACTGAAAGCAAGTAATGGTCTCTTAAACCAAAATATAGTAAATTAGCAATTACTTCTAATGATTTTTAATATAAAGAAAGAATTAGTTAAACTTATAACATAAATATGTCAAATTTAAATTATTATATAATTATAATATTCTTTTATTCCTCAAATAATACCTATTAATTGAATTTTTTCTTTTTTCTTCTTTATTAGTATTTTTATTATTTTTAATATTCTTAATTATTATATTTTTTCATATAATAAAAATAATTATTTATATAAAAATTTAACAAAAAAAAATTTTTTTTATTGAAAATGATAAGAAATTTATTCTCAATTTTTGATCCAAGAACTAATATTTTTAATTTATCATTTAATTGATTAAGAACTTTTATTGGAATTATATTCTTACCTTTCCCTTATTGATTTACACCTAATCGACACTTTATTTTATGAAATTTTATTATTAATAAACTTCATAATGAATTTAAAATATTATTAGGAATTAATAGATTCAATGGATCAACATTTATTTTTATTTCATTATTTTCCTTTATTTTATTTAATAATTTCCTAGGTTTATTTCCTTATATTTTTACTAGAACTAGACATTTAACAATTTCATTAACAATTTCATTAACATTATGATTAAGATTTATAATTTTCGGATGAATAAATAATACTCAACACATATTTATTCATTTAATTCCTCAAGGAACACCTTCAATTTTAATACCATTTATAGTATTAATTGAAACAATCAGAAATTTTATTCGACCTGGAACATTAGCAGTTCGATTAACTGCTAATATAATTGCCGGACATTTATTATTAACATTATTAAGAAATAGATATAATAATTTAACTAATTATTTCTTAATTATTTTAATTTTTATTCAAATTCTTCTTTTAATTTTAGAATCAGCTGTTGCAATTATTCAATCTTATGTAATTTCAATTTTAAGTACTCTTTATTCTAGTGAAATTAATTAATTAATGTCAACAAATCATAATCATCCTTATCATTTAGTAGATTTTAGACCATGACCATTAACTAGAGCTATTGGATCTTTAACATTAGTAACAGGATTAGTTAAATGATTTCATAACTTTAATTTAAATATTTTATTATTAGGATATTGTATTATTATTTTATCTATATATCAATGATGACGAGACATTTATCGAGAAAGAACTCTCCAAGGTAAACATACAATTTCTGTCTCCAAAGGATTACGATGAGGAATAATTTTATTTATTATTTCTGAAATTTTTTTTTTTATTTCATTTTTTTGAGCATTTTTTCATAGAAGACTTTCCCCAAATATTGAAATTGGTTCTAATTGACCTCCTCTTAATATTATACCATTTAATCCTTTTCAAATTCCATTATTAAATACTATTATTTTAATCTCTTCAGGATTAACAGTTACTTGAGCTCATCATTCTTTAATAGAAAATAATTTTACTCAAACAATACAAAGTTTACTAATTACTATTTTATTGGGAATTTACTTTTCCATTCTTCAAGCATATGAATATATAGAAGCATCATTTTCAATTGCCGATAGAATTTATGGATCAACATTTTTTATAGCAACAGGATTTCATGGTATTCATGTAATTATTGGAACAATATTCTTATTAATTTGTCTTATTCGACATAATAATAATCATTTTTCTATAAATCATCATTTTGGATTTGAAGCAGCTGCATGATATTGACATTTTGTCGATGTTGTATGATTATTTCTTTATATTTCAATTTATTGATGAGGAAATTAATTATTAATTAACTATTTATATAATATATTTAGTATATTTGACTTCCAATCAAAAAGTTTAATTTATTTTTAATATAAATAATTATTTTATTATTTAATTTATCAATTATTATCATTTTATTATCAAATTTTATTATATTTTTATCATTTTTATTAGGAAAAAAAATAATATGAGATCGTGAAAAATGTTCACCATTTGAATGTGGATTTGATCCAATATCATCAGCTCGAATTCCTTTTTCATTACACTTTTTTTTAATTACTATAATCTTTTTAATTTTTGATGTAGAAATTGCATTAATTTTTCCAATTATTAAATTATTTAAAATAGTTAATTTTATTATTTGAACTAAAATTAGATTTTTTTTTATTATTATATTATTAATTGGTTTATATCATGAATGAAATCAAAATATACTTAATTGAATTAATTAAATTATATAAATTTAAATTATTCAGGATTTTAGTTTATAAAAACATTTGATTTGCATTCAAAAATTATTGATTTTCAATTTATCTTATTATTATTAATTTAATAAGAAGCAATATTTGCATTTAATTTCGACTTAAAAGATTGAGATTTTATTCTCCTTATTAATTTAATTAATTAAAACCAAAATAGAGGTATATCACTGTTAATGATAAAATTGAAATAATATTTCTAATTAAAGAAATATATCATAATTAAACTTCTAATTTAATTTATAGTGATTTAACTCATTAATATTTCTATTTATATAGTTTAAATAATAAAACTTTACATTTTCATTGTAAAAATAAAAAAATTTTTTTTATAAATATTTAAAGATAATATTATCACCCTAATATCTTCAATATTATACTCTATTTAAGCTATTTAAATAATTTATTATTAATATTAATATAAAAATTAATATTCATAAAACAAATCTAAATAAATAAATTTTAAAATTATTTATTTGATAAAAATAATAAATAAATGAATATTTTTTTATAATATTTATTATACCATAACCTCTATAATACTCTCTTCAACCTATATCAATATTTTTTATCAAATTGTATCTATAATTTAAATAAATATTTCTTAAACCATACGTTGATAATCTAGGTATGAATCATATATTTCTTATAAATATCCTTAACTTATAAAATCTTAAAAACTTATTTAATGAATAAAAATTTATATTTCTAATCAATCATCCTAATAATAAACCTATAATTCTTACATAAATTACTATTAATTTTATATTAAATGATATATAAATTATATAAGGATAATTATAAAATAATCAATTTAATATTCTACCTGAAATTACTCTTATTAACAATAAAATTATTATTCTTTTTAACATAACATAATCTTCATCATAAATATTATAAATTCTTATTAAATTATAATCATTAATTATTAAATATATTAATAAACGAATAGTATAAAACATTGTTATTCCAGTAGACAAGTAATATAAAAAAAAAATTAATAAATTTAAATTCCTTATTATAACTATTTCTAAAATTAAATCCTTTGAATAAAATCCAGCTAAAAAAGGAATACCACATAAAGATAAATTAGAAATATTTAAACATAAAGAAGTTATTGGAATATAAACTCTTAAACCCCCTATATAGCGAATATCTTGATTATCATTTATTATATGAATAATTATACCAGCACACATAAATAATAAAGCTTTAAATATTGCATGAGTCAGTAAATGATAAAAAGCTAAATCATTAAATCCTATTCTAAGAATTCTTATTATTAAACCTAATTGTCTTAATGTTGATAAAGCAATAATTTTTTTTATATCAAATTCATAGTTAGCTGAAATCCCAGCTATTAATATAGTTAAACCTGATAATAATAATAAAATTTTTAAAAAAAATATATTAATTATTAATAAATTAAAACGAATTAATAAATAAACACCAGCAGTAACTAAAGTAGAAGAATGAACTAAAGCTGATACGGGAGTAGGAGCTGCTATTGCAGCAGGTAATCAAGAACTAAAAGGAATTTGAGCTCTTTTTGTTATTGCTGCAATAATAATTATTGCGCCAACATATTGTATTGATAAATCATTTTGTATAAATTCTAAATAAAAAATATAATTTCATCTACCATAATTTAATATTCAACCTACAACTAATAAAATTATAACATCACCAATACGATTTGATAAAGCAGTTAATATGCCAGCATTATAAGACTTTATATTTTGATAATAAATTACTAAACAATAAGATGTTAAACCCAAACCATCTCAACCTAAAAAAATTCTAATAATATTTGGACTAATAATTAATAAAATTATTGAAAAAACAAATATTAAAACTAAAATAATAAAACGAATTAAATTTAATTCTGATTTTATATATCTCATTCTATAATAAATTACAGAAGATGAAATTAAACAAACAAATATTATAAAAAATAAAGATATTCAATCTAATAAAATTGATATAACAATATTTACTGAATTAAAAGAAATAATTTCTCACTCCATAAAAATTATTATATTATTTATAATAAAATAAATACCACTAAAAAAATTAATTAATATAAAAAAAAATAAAAAAAAAAATCTAATAAAACAAATACTATATTTTTGTATAACCTAAAGTGAAAATTATCACTCACATTTTTGACTCCACAAATCAATATTTTATTTAAATTATTTAAGTATAATCATAATATAAAATAATCAATTTTTAAAATTAATAAATTTAAAGGTAGTCAATGTAAAAATAATATTAAATATTCTCGTGAAACCCCCCTGTAAAATCTTATTACTCTAATATTTATCTTCCCATGTTGAGTATAAGAATATAAATATAATCTATATCCAGCTCTAAAAAATGAAACCAATATTAAAGTTAATATAGAAAATTTTGACCATCTTATTAGTCTAATAATCAATCTCATTTCCCCTATTAAATTTATAGAAGGAGGAGCTGCTATATTAGAAGAAGATAATAAAAATCATCACAATCTTATAGAAGGCATAAAATTTATTATACCTTTATTTAAAAATAAACTTCGACTATTAACTCGTTCATAATTAATATTTGATAAACAAAATATTCCAGATGAACATAATCCATGACCAATTATTAAAATATAAGAACCTATAAATCCTCAATAATTTATAGTTATAATACCTCCAATAACTAATCTTATATGAGCAACTGATGAATAAGCAATTAATGATTTAATATCAAACTGACAAAAACACTTTATTCTAATATATACTCCCCCAATCAACCTAATAATAATTCAGATAAAGTTAAACTTTATGTTAACTTTTTGTAATATAATTATTACTCGTATTATTCCATAACCCCCTAATTTTAATATAACTCCAGCTAAAATTATAGAACCTGAAATAGGTGCTTCTACATGAGCTTTTGGTAATCACAAATGAACAAAATATATAGGTATTTTCACTAAAAAAGCTAAAATTATTGCTAAATATATTAATAAATAATTAAATCTATAAAATTTTATTATATATATTATCAAACAATTAATTTTATTATTTAAATAAAAAATTCTTATTAATAAAGGTAATGATATAAATAAAGTATAAAATAATAAATATATTCCAGCTTGTATACGTTCAGGTTGATATCCTCAACCAATAATTAATATTAATGTAGGAATTAATCTTCCCTCAAAAAATAAATAAAATATAAATAAATTTATTATTCTAAAAGTTAAATATAATATAATTAATAATAATAAAATATTTATTAAAAAATATGAAATATATAAATTATTCTTATATAAATTTTCTCTTGATATAATTATTAAACAACAAATTCAGATTCTTAATAGAATTATACCAAACGAAAGTAAATCTAACCTTATTATATATCTTAAATTAGTAAAATTATTAATATTTAAAGAAACATTTATAAATAAAAATATTAAAAAAAATAATATTATCTGAACCATTCAATAAATTTTTATATAAAAACATAAGGGTATTATAAATAATAAAAATATTAAAAATTTTATCATTAAATTAAATTAAATCTTTGAAAATAATCATTTCCATGAGTTCGAATTATTGAAACTAAAATTGATAATCCCAAAGCTCCTTCGCAGACAGTTAGAACTAAAAAAACTATTAATATATATATATTAAATATAATTATTATTAAATAAAATATTATAAGAAAATATATTCTTAAAACAATAAATTCTAATCTTATTAAAGTAATTAATAAATGTTTTCTTTTAGAAACAAAAATTATATTACCAACAATAAATATAATAATTATAATTATAACTATATAAATTAACATTTATTTATTTATATATATATATATATATATATATATATATATATATATAGTTTTTATAGTTTAATTAAAACATTGGTCTTGTAAATCAAAAATAAGAATCTTTCTTTAAAAACTTCAAAGAAAAAGAATTTCTTTATCTATAATCTCCAAAATTATTATTTTATTAAACTATTCTTTGATATAACTAAAATAATTTTATCATTAAGTATAATTTTTATTTCATTAATTATATTTTTTATTAATCACCCCTTATCAATAGGAATATTAATTTTAATTCAAACACTTTTATTATGTTTAATTTCTGGGATACTAATTAATACATACTGATTTTCATATATTTTATTTCTTACTTTTTCAGGAGGCTTATTAGTTTTATTTATTTATGTATCAAGAATTGCCTCTAATGAATTATTTAAAATATTTATTAATAATAAATTACTTGTAATATTTTATTTATTTATTATTTTATTATTATCATTTATATTTATAAATAATATATATTGAATTAATATAATAATCAATGAAGAAATATTAAATTTTTTTAATTTATTTTTATTTAATAATTATAATGACATTAATTTAACTAAGTTATATAATGAACAAACATATTTAATAATAATAATAATAATTATTTATTTATTTATTACATTAATTGCAGTTGTAAAAATTACTAATATTTTTTTTGGGCCTTTACGTTCATTTAACTAATGATAAATCATTTTAAAGCATTACGAAAATCACACCCATTAATTAAAATTATTAATGGATCATTAATTGATTTACCTAGACCATCTAATATTTCATCTTGATGAAATTTTGGATCTTTATTAGCATTATGTTTAATTATTCAAATTATTACAGGATTATTTTTAACAATATATTATTCAGCTAATATTAACTTAGCATTTTTCAGAGTAAATTATATTTGTCGTGATGTTAATTATGGTTGATTAATTCGAACCATTCATGCTAATGGAGCCTCTTTTTTCTTTATTTGTATTTATTTACATATTGGACGAGGAATTTATTATGAATCATTTAATTTAAAACATACCTGAATAATTGGAGTAATTATTTTATTTGTATTAATAGCAACAGCATTTATAGGTTATGTTTTACCTTGAGGGCAAATATCCTTTTGAGGAGCAACAGTTATTACAAATTTATTATCTGCAATTCCTTATTTAGGAACAATATTAGTAAATTGAATTTGAGGGGGATTTGCAGTTGATAATGCTACTTTAACTCGATTTTATACTTTTCATTTTTTACTTCCATTTATTTTATTAATATTATCAATAATTCATTTATTATTTTTACACCAAACAGGATCTAATAATCCTTTAGGAATTAATAGAAATTTAGATAAAATCCCATTTCATCCATTTTTTACTTTTAAAGACTTAATTGGATTTATTATTTTATTAATATTATTACTATTATTAACATTAACTAATCCATATTTATTGGGAGATCCAGATAATTTTATCCCTGCTAATCCTATAGTAACCCCTATTCACATTCAACCTGAATGATATTTTTTATTTGCTTATGCTATTTTACGATCTATTCCTAATAAATTAGGAGGTGTTATTGCTTTAGTTTTTTCTATTTTAATTTTAATTATTTTACCTTTTACTTTTAATAAAAAAATACAAGGAATTCAATTTTATCCTATTAATCAAATTATATTTTGAATATTAATTTCAACAATTATTTTATTAACATGAATTGGAGCTCGTCCAGTTGAAGACCCTTATGTAATTACAGGACAAATTTTAACATTAATTTATTTTTCATATTTTTTAATTATACCTCTTATTAATTACTATTGAGATAAAATAATTTTCTAATTAATGAGCTTGTTAAAGCATTTGTTTTGAAAACTTAAGAAAGAATTTAATATTCTATTAATTTATACTAATTATTTTTTATATTATAAAATAAAAACCTTAAAACCAATAAATAATAATAAATAATTTAAAGAAATTGGTAAATATCTTTTTCAACATAAATATATCAATTTATCATAACGATAACGAGGTAAAGTTCCACGAATTCAAACAAATATAAATGATATAAATCTTAACTTTAAATAAAAATTTAAACTTAAATTATATCCTCCTATAAAAATTAAAACAAATATTATTCTTATAAATAAAATTATAGAATATTCAGCTAAAAAAATTAAAGCAAATCCACCTCTTCTATATTCAATATTAAATCCTGATACTAATTCTCTCTCCCCTTCAGCAAAATCAAAAGGAGTACGATTAGTTTCAGCTATTAAAGAAGATAAAAAACATATTATTAAAGGTATTATAATAAATATAAATCAGATTATTTCTTGATATTCATTAAATTTTATTAAATTAAATCTTATAATCATAATTAATCTAGATATTATAATTAAAGCTAATCTAACTTCATAAGAAATAGTTTGAGCTACAGCTCGTAAACCCCCTAAAAGTGAATAATTTGAATTAGATGATCAACCAGCAATTAATAAAATATATACCCCTAATCTAATACAACTTAAAAAAAATAAAATACCTAATTCAAAAGAAATTATATTAAAATAATAAGGAATTAATATTCAAACTATTAAAGATAAAATAAATCCAATAATTGGAGATAGATAATAAAATAAATAATTAGATGAATTTAAATAAATTATTTCTTTATTAAATAATTTAATACCATCAGAAAAAGGTTGTAATATCCCTATATAACCTAATTTATTAGGGCCTTTACGAATTTGTATATATCTTAAAACTTTCCGTTCTAATAATGTCAAAAAAGCTAATCTAATTATTACACCAATAATTAATGCTAAAAATCCAATAATAATAGTTACTAAATCTATACTTATTATCATATACTATATGTATAATTAAATTTATACATTAATGATTTCTAAAATCAATACATTTATCTGTCAAAATAGTTTATATAAACTATTATTAATATTCTTTCTATAAAATTATTTTAAATATTTGATCCTTTCGTACTAAAATATTTTATTTTATTAAAGATAGAAACCAACCTGGCTTACACCGGTTTGAACTCAGATCATGTAAGATTTTAATGATCGAACAGATCAAAATTTTAAACTTTTGCATTTAAATTTTATCTTAATCCAACATCGAGGTCGCAAACTTTTTTTTTTATTTGTACTAAAAAAAAATATTACGCTGTTATCCCTAAGGTAATTTTTTCTTTTAATCATTAATTATGGATCATTTATTCATTTATTTTTGTTTAATTTTAAAAAAAGTTTATTTAATTTTTTTATCACCCCAATACAATAATTATTTATCTTAAATATTAAATTTTTATATAAATATTTTAAATTAATAATTATAAAACTCTATAGGGTCTTCTCGTCTTTTAATTTTATTTTAGCTTTTTAACTAAAAAATTAAATTCTATAAATAACTAAGAGACAGTTTATATTTCATCAAATCTTTCATACAAGTCTTCAATTAAAAGACTAATGATTATGCTACCTTTGTACAGTCAATATACTGCAGCCCTTTAATAATTAAATCAGTGGGCAGATTAGACTTTAAATTATTTTTCAAAAAGACATGTTTTTGTTAAACAGGTGAATATATTAATTTGCCGAATTCCTTTTAATTATATTTTAATAATTCATATTTATTTTAAATTATTTTATTATACTAATTTTATCATTTTTTTTAATATTATTTAATTAAAAATTATATTTTTATAAAAAATTAAATTCATATTAAATTTTATTCTAAATAAAATTTTTTATAATAAACTTTAATTTTTAAACAATATAAATTTTAAAAATTTTATTATAATTTATTTTTATTATAAATTTCTAATTTAAAGCTTATCCCCTAAATTATAAAATTTATAAAAAAAAAAATTATTTATAAATAATTTTTTTTTTTATAAATTTAAAATTAAATTTTTTTCTAAAATAACTAGATATATTTAAAAACGATTAACATTTCATTTCAAATTAATTATTTAAAATAATTATTTAACATTAACTTTTATAATTAATTAACTCTTTTAAATTCGAGATATTTTTATCTTAAAATTTTATTTAATAAACTCTGATACACAAGATACAATAAATTAAATTTACTTTTAATTAAATTTATTTTCATTTATTTCAAAATTCTATTACTATACTAATTTACTATAAAATTTCTAATTTTTTCTATTAAAATACTTTAACCCCCATTATTTATTTTAATATTAAAATTACTTTTATTAAATTTATTTTATTAATTTTTATTTTTTAGATTAATTAAAATTTAATATCTTTTCAATGTAAATGAAATACTTTTATAAGCTATAATCTATCATTCTAGAAACACTTTCCAGTACCTCTACTTTGTTACGACTTATTCCAACTTTTAAATGAAAGCGACGGGCAATATGTACATATTTTAATTTTTAATCAATTTATTATAATAAATAAATTTACATTTAAATCCACTTTCATTTCATTATTACAAAAAAAAAAATTCATTTAAATAAATTTATTGTAATCCATCATATTCTTAATTATATTCTACATCTTGATCTGAATTAATTTTTTATAATAATTTTTAAATATTATTTTTATTTTAAAATATTTTTTTAACAACGATATATAAAATTATAAATTAAGTAAATTTAATCGTGGATTATCAATTATTAGACAGATTCCTCTAAATGAACTAAAATAATTTACTATTTTAGTACTTTTAATTAAATTTTAATAATAGGGTATCTAATCCTAGTTTTTTTATAAATTTATTAAATCATAATCTTATATATAAAATTTTATTAAATTAAAATTTCACTTAATAATTTAATTTTTAATTTAAAAATTTATTTATTTATTATTCACTGAAAAATTTTAATTAAATTTTTGTATAACCGCAACTGCTGGCACAAAATTTGTTATTTATTTATATATTACTAAATCATAATTTCTTAAATTTTTAAAATTAATTACTACAATAAAAATTATTATTTAAATAATTTAAATTTCATACTAAAATTTGTATGTAAAATAAATTTAAAATAAAATTATAAACTATAAAAATTTTTTATTTATATATACATTATTTTATATAGATTTTTTTTTTTTTTTTTTTATATTATATTAATAATAATATTAAATAATTATTATTTTTCTCTCCCTATTTCATAATATTAAATTTAAAATTTAATTTCATTATAAATCCTATAATATTCTAATGAAATAATTAAAATATTATTTTTATTTATATATATTAAATCAAAAATTAATTAATTTTTTATTTTAATTTATAAAAAATTTAATTAAATATATATAAATATAATTAATTAAATATTTAATATTATATATATATATATATATGTATAATACTTAAATTTACCTTATATTAAATTTTATTGAACCATTTTTAATAATTTTTCTAAAGAAAAAAAA